AGGTTCATCTCTTGTTTATGAGTCCGTTTTTATGGTATTTCGTAATGTACAATTCCTTTGTTTGTGGGACCTTTCTTCTTTACTCACAAGAGACAATGAAAAAAATTACAGAGTGGATTGATAACTATGCCTAGATCGCGGATAAATGAAAATTTTATTGATAAGACCTTTTCAATTGTAGCAACTATTTTATTACGAATAATTCCGACAACTTCAAGAGAAAGGGAAGCATTTACCTATTATAGAGATGGTGCGATTTGATTCTTTTTTTTTTTTCTCAGCCTTACGAGAAAGACACACGCGTCGGGAAAGAAAAATAGTATTGAAAAAAAAATCTCCGCTTGTTGAAGGTTAAGTTTCGAAATCGAACAACCCCTTACTGTCGTGTATCTCCGATTAATGCAGCCCCAGATGCTTCAATTGTCGATTCTAGTATTGAGCGAAAGGTTACACCACCACCTACTAGGTAGGTTCTATATTATATATATTACAGGTCAATCCTATTCCATACCACTAGGCGGCATAAGGGAAGAAGCACTACACCTAGGAATCAACAACATGAACACTTTGTTAGAAACTTTTCCCTTCCTTAATAACAGGATCCGGATTAACAAAACAAAAATGGTTGTGATAACAAATATCCATCTCGTTTGTACTTTTGGTACCTGTATAACCATCGAAGACTGTTGAAGTGACTAATTCCGCGAAATTTGGTAGGAGGCGTTGAGGACAAAGAAATTGTTGGGGTTACCCTTTCATTTTTATTTAGATCTAGTATAAATTCTCAATACGCTTAATGTTAAGAAAGGGTCCCCTGCAGGAAGGTTGGCTAAAAATTTATTGTAAAAACATTAGCCCCGCTCGGTTTATAATGAGAATATTTCAATCATTTTTTTTATTCCCTGTATTATTTCTCATTATGCACATAAAGGAGGAGCCGTATGAGATAAAAATCTCACGTATGGTTCTGGAACGGATATTTATCGAATAATGAAGACCGTAACGGATGTCAGCGCAATCCGAAGGAAATTATGCGGAAGCTTTACAAAATTATTATGAAGCTATGCGACTCGAAATTGATCCCTATGATCGAAGTTATATACTCTATAATACAGGCCTTATCCACACAAGTAATGGGGAACATACAAAAGCTTTGGAATATAATTTTCGAGCACTCGAACGAAACCCATTTTTACCACAAGCTTTTAATAATATGGCCGTGATCTGTCATTACGTGCGACTATCTCCACTATAGAAAAAAAGTAAAAAGCAAATCAGATAGTAAATACTAGAAACAAAACAAATTATAGGCTTTCTACATATGTATCGTCCAAAAAACGATTTTTATCAGCTGTAGCAAATAAACAAATTTCATAGAAATTGAATTATGAAGACATAGATATGCTGCCTATATACTTTATTCTATGGATAGCGGTAAAGGATCTAATTGATAGACAAAGCGCCATAAAGATAAATTAGTAAGTTTTTAGCTAATTAGAAATTAAATTAATTATATATATTTCATTTATTAAGAAGAAAAACTGCTTACTTATGTCATGCTATGAGATAATGGTTAGGAATCGACTTATGTAATAAAGTCAATCCACTAAGGGTATTGAGCAGCGGCGTAGGATCTGATCCCAAAGAAAGATAGTAAGTCTTTCTGAAGGAAAGTCTTTTTCAATAATTCTATATAAATTTATATGTGAAACCGAGATAGGTACCTTTCTTAAAATTCTAAAGAGAGATGCCTCTACTTTATACTTTATTGAGGGTGGGATAAAAGATAAAACTTATGATCAAAATAAAAAGAAAAGTTTGAAACTTATGGAACGTATTATTTTTTGGTTAACCCAATAAAAAGTGGGATCGATCTCTGAGAAATCACATTTCATTTTAGTTATTTATAGTTCTAGATGGTAGATAAAAATGAAAATGGGACAATTGACCGACGAGCCGTATGAGGTGAAACTCTCAAGTACGGTTCTAAGGGAAGGAATTAACTTACCTATTTCGACCGGGGAGAACAGGCCATTCGGCAGGGAGATTCTGAAATTGCGGAAGCTTGGTTCAATCAAGCCGCTGAATATTGGAAACAAGCGATAGCGCTTACTCCAGGTAATTATATTGAAGCGCAGAATTGGTTGAAGATCACGAGGCGTTTCGAATAAAAATCGAAAAAAAAAGAAAGCTTTTGATCCCTTTGACCCCATACAGTCAAAGAGGCAAAGAAAAACAGAATATAACGAATAAAATAGATCATTCTTCTGCGAAGGGCCAATCAAAGAATTTGATTATATCCCTTCTAATTCTAATCTAAGATCATTACATTTCGTAAAAATAAACGCTACACAATTTTAATTAGAATTAATATTTATTTATTATTTCAAAAAATATTAATTCTAATTAAATAGAAGTCAAGTAATAGTAATATGTTCTATGTAAAACATGAAATAGATCCATCTAGTAGCTTCTAATTATGAATAAATTAGATTGAACA